AACCCCTCTTTTTTTTTTTCTTGACAAAGAGGGGTTTGGACTAAATTTCGTTATTTAGTATTATTATTTATTTTAATTATTTTTAGCGGACCTTAAGTTATTTTTAATTTTATGTTAATATTCAGGCTATCTTGATTTGTCCCCTCTATGTAACTATTTTATTTATTTAATATTGATTTTAGGTTATTATGTATTTTTACTTTAGTGTATTTTTATATTATGAGCCCCCTTAATCTCTATATTATCTGGTTTGAAGGCTGTTCTTATTTGTTTGTCTGTTTTAATAGGTCTAACAGGTGTAATTTTTAGTATTATTATTTTTAGCGGACTTCACTATATCAGGAGATTGGATGATAGGTTTAATTTAATGATTTTTATTGTATGTTAATCTTCAATTTATTACCACAATGGATAGACTGTGGCTGTTAGAACCTGTATTTTTATTTATTATAATTATTTATTTTTGGCATTGTTAATCTTCAATTTATAGAGCTAAACGGTGTATTAACCTATTAGTTTAATTCTTAATTTTATGGGATAGTCTTCAAACCTAGCTTATTTTTATTAATTGAACTATGATTTTTTTAATTTTAGGTTATTACTTTTTCTTTTATTATTTATTATTAGTCAAGTCATTGTATATTTTTCTTTTTTAGTACTATTATGTATTTTTACTTTAGTGTATTTTTATATTATGAGCCCCCTTAATCTCTATATTATCTGGTTTGAAGGCTGTTCTTATTTGTTTGTCTGTTTTAATAGGTCTAACAGGTGTAATTTTTAGTATTATTATTTTTAGCGGACTTCACTAGATCAGGGGAGAGAGTAGTAGTAGTGGGGGGGTATATTGTTTATAATAGTTCCGTAATATTTAATTTTATTTTATGATGAGTTTGATTCTGGCTCTTGAATGTTTATTTTGGCTTTATTTATAATATTAAATATAAATTTTTGTGGGTTAATAATTTTCTTAATGATTATTTTTAGTTTTTAATTTTAGTTTTTAATTTTGGTTATTTATATTTTTATAATTCCAGTTATTATTTAATTTGAATAGTAAAATTTTGTGCCAGCATGCGCGGTTATACAATTTATTCTAGTCAATTTTTTTGGTGGGTATTTTATTTTATTATTGATTATTATTTTTATTTCTATTAAGTGAAATTTTAGTTTATTTTTAATTTTTTGGTTTTTTATTATATGAAATTCAGTATTTAGACTAGGATTAGATACCCTATTATTCTGAATGTAAATTTGGCCTTATTATTATTAGTTATGGTCTTTAAAATAAAAGGATTTGGCGGTAATTTAGTCTTTTCAGAGGAACCTGTTTTTTAATCGATGATCCACGTTGGATTTAACTTTAATTTATTGTTTGTATATCTCTGTCATTGAATGTTTTTTTAGGATATTTTCTTTTTTTTATTAATGTATTTTATGTCAGGTCAAGGTGCAGCTATATTGAAGGTTTAATGGGTTACATTTAATGTTATTTATTGGTTTTGTAAATTCTTGTAATTAGTGCAAATAAAAAGGATTTGAAAGTAATTTTTATTAATTTTTAATTTTGATTATAGCTCTATGTTATGTACACATCGCCCGTCGCTTTCATTATTAAGGTGAAATAAGTCGTAACAAAGTAATTTTACTGGAAAGTGAAGTTGGTATTATCAAGTTAAATTCTAGGAATACCATTATTTACATTAATGTTTTGGTTTGTGCAATTCAACCTGACTTGATAATAACTGATTTATTTTAATTATTACTTTTTCTTTTATTATAGAAATAACTTTTTTTTTAGTATTTTTTATTGAATTAATTATTTATTATTATAGTTTATTGTACTGTTAAGGGTTATTTTTTATTTATTATAAGTATACTTTTTTTGTAGTACCTTTTGTATCAGGGTTTATTAATTTTGAATTAATTATTATTAATTTTCCCGAAATTAAAAGAGATACAGTTTTATGTGAGTTTTTGTTTCATAATGATTTTTAATTTTACTGTAGGGGTTATATGCTATTCATTTTTAAATATCTGGTTATCTAATAATTTAATTTAATTTAGACTAATTTTTGGTTTTTTTATATTTTAATTTTGATTTAATAGGGTTAGTTAATATTATGGGGGATAAGCTCTTTAATATTTCTATAATTTTTTTAGTTAATGGTTTTTTGTAGGTTTAGTAACGTCCATCATTTATTTCGTTATAGTTAATTCTTTTTTTTTGTTAATTTTGTATTTTATTTAGATTTTTATTAGGTTGTATATTTTTATTTATTCTGTTTAGTAATAATGATAGAATTAGTAGTTTTGTTAATTTAAATATAGGAACTCGGCAATTTTAGTCTTCGCCTGTTTAACAAAAACATGTCCTGTAGATTTTAATTATAGGTCTAATCTGCCCAATGGTTTTACTTAATGGCTGCAGTATTTTGACTGTACAAAGGTAGCATAATCATTTGTCTTTTAATTGGAGGCTTGTATGAATGATTGGACGAGGGACTATCTTTCTTTATTTAAATTTTATGAATTTAATTTTTTGGTCAAAAAGCTTAGATTTTTTTGCAAGACGAGAAGACCCTATAGAATTTTATTATAATTTTAATTTTTAATTTTTGGTTAATTGTTTTGTTAAATTTTATTTTTATAATTTTGTTGGGGCGATATTGAGGATTAATTAACCCTCAATTATTTATTATCATTTATTTATGTATTTTTGATCCTTTTTTAAAGATTATAAGATTAAATTACCTTAGGGATAACAGCGTAATTTTTCCGGAGAGTCCTTATCTATGGATTAAGTTTGCGACCTCGATGTTGGATTAAAGAAAGTTTTTGGCGCAGAAGCTTAAATACTAAGTCTGTTCGACTTTTAAATCTTTACATGATCTGAGTTCAGACCGGCGTGAGCCAGGTTGGTTTCTATCTGCAATTTTTTTTTATACCTTAGTACGAAAGGACCTGGTATAAATAATATTTATATTTTGTTGATTATTATTACTATTTTGGCAGAAGTTTAGTGCGATAAATTTAGGATTTATAAATGTAATTTTTATTACAAATAGTAATTTTTATTATTAGTTATTTAATTATGCTTATTTTTGTTTTAGTTGCTGTTGCTTTTGTTACTTTACTTGAACGTAAGGTTTTAGGTTATATTCAATTACGTAAGGGTCCTAATAGGGTTGGTTTTATAGGTTTATTACAACCTTTTTCTGATGGTATTAAATTATTTTTTAGGGAGCAAACTTATCCTTATATATCTAATTTTTTGATTTATTACCTTTCTCCTATTTTTATACTTGTTTTATCTTTTTCTTTATGGGTTCTTTTTCCTTATTTTACTAACTTATATAGTTTTAATTATGGTCTTTTATTCTTTTTGTGCTGTACTGGTATAGGGGTTTATGGTACTATACTTTCTGGTTGATCTTCTAACTCTAAATACGCTCTTTTGGGCAGCCTTCGTGCTATAGCTCAGACTATCTCTTATGAGGTTAGAATAGCTATAATTCTTATTTGTTTTTTTATTTTTATTTTTGGGTATAATTTTGTTAATTTTATAATTTATCAGTCAGACATTTGATTTATTTTTTTTTCTATTCCTTTACTTTTTTGTTGACTTTCTTCTTGTTTAGCTGAGACTAATCGAGCACCTTTTGATTTTGCTGAGGGGGAGAGAGAATTAGTTAGTGGTTTTAATGTTGAATATAGAAGTGGTGGCTTTGCTTTTATCTTTTTATCTGAATATATAAATATTATTTTTATGAGTTTATTAACTGTTATTATTTTTTTTGGTTGTGATCTTTATTCTGTCCTTTTTTATATTAGGACTGTTTTTGTTATTTTTTGGTTTATTTGGGTTCGTGGTACTTTACCTCGTTTTCGTTATGATAAGTTAATATATCTTACTTGGAAGGTATTTTTGCCTATTTCTTTAAACTATTTTTTATTTTTTTCTTCTTTTGTTTCGTTATTGCTCTCTAACTTGTAATTCATTGGTTTAAGTGATAAGTTAATAATGGAATTTAACCATTTTTTTTTATTTTCAAAATAAATGCTTATCTAAAGCTTATTAACTTAATTATTAATTTTGTCTCATAATATTAATGTTAAGGGGTTGATGATAAAGTATCTAAAGTATATTATTGTTAATACTTGCCCTGTTGTGATAAATGGTTCTTCTGCAGGTCGTGCTCCAATTCAGGTTAACAAAATTATAATAGTGATGAATGTTCAAAATAATAGTTTGTTTAAGGGGTAAAATGCTGTTGTTTGGAATTTTCTTTTATTAGTGATAGGTAAAATTGTAATAATAATGATTGATAAGATTATGGCTACTACTCCTCCTAGTTTATTTGGGATTGATCGTAAAATGGCATATGCAAATAGGAAATATCATTCTGGTTGAATATGGACTGGGGTTACTAAGGGGTTTGCTGGAATGAAATTTTCTGGGTCACCTAATATTCGAGGCTCTAGAAGGATTAATAATGAAAATATTGTTAATGTGAATATTATTCCTATTAGATCTTTAATTGAAAAGTATGGGTGGAATGGAATTTTGTCATAATTTGAATTTAGCCCTAGTGGATTATTTCTCCCTGTTTGATGTAAAAATAGTAAATGAATTATAACTATTGCAGCGATTATGAATGGTAATAAGAAATGTAAAGTAAAGAATCGTGTTAGTGTTGCGTTATCTACTCTAAATCCACCCCATAGTCATTTTACGATTTCGTTACCTAGGTAAGGTACTGCTGAAAGTAAATTTGTAATTACTGTAGCACCTCATAATGATATCTGCCCTCATGGTAATACATAACCAAGGAATGCTGTTCCTATTGTTATTAATAATAATATAACTCCTACATTTCATGTTATTGTTAATTTATATGATCCATAATATATTCCTCGTCCTACATGTAAATATAAGCAAATAAAGAATAGTGATGCTCCATTTGAGTGGGTATTACGTAATAGCCATCCATTATTTACATCACGGCAGATGTGAATAACTCTGTTGAATGCTAATTCTACATTTGCTGTGTAGTGTATTGCTAAGAAGATTCCTGTGATGATTTGAATTATTAGACATATACCTAGTAAGGATCCAAAATTTCATCATAGTGAAATATTTGATGGGGTGGGTAAATCAATTAATGACCCATTAATGATTTTTAATAGAGGGTGTGTTTTTCGTATTGGTTTGTTCATTATCTTTTTTTAATCTTTAAAGGTCCTTCAGAAATATTAACAATAAATGATACGGTAATTATTGCGAATAATAAATATATTACTATTATTATTGTGATGAATTTGTGTTTTATGTTAAATAGGTTATTTAGGGAAATGTTTTCTGGTATAATTATTGTTCTGATTATTTCTTTATCATTTTGTTCTATTATATATGTGTATATGATTCTTGTTGTAATGATTATTATTATTAATATTGTTATTTTGATTGATGGATTAAATTTTTCGTTTGATGCAATTCTTGCTATGTATATAAATAGTACTAATATACCTCTTAGTATAGTGATTATTAAAATATATGAAAATCAGAATGATCCTATTATTAATCCTGTTGTTATTGAAATGATGATTGTTTGTGCAATGATTGTTATTCCTATAGCTAAGGGGTGTTTTAGTGTCATGAATATAATTGATAATATTGTTATAATGATGAACATTATTGTTATATCAGTAAGTAGTTTAATTTAAAATGTCAATTTTGGGGATTGAGGTTGGGCTAAGGCTTTTTACTGAAGTTTTAAAGATTACTCTATCTATGATTTACAAGATCATTATTTTTATTAAACTATTAAAACTTATTTATAATTTTTATATTTTTCTTTTTTTAATGTTTTTTAGAGGTTTATTTACTTTTTCTTTTACTCATAAACATTTACTTTTGGCTCTTTTTAGATTGGAGTTTTTAGTATTAATTGTTTTTTTAGGTCTTTTTAATTTGTTTATTATTTATGGGGTAGATTTTTATTTTGTATTATTATTTTTAGTCTTTTCTGTTTGTGAAGGGGCTTTGGGTCTAGGTGTTCTTGTTAATATGATTCGTAGACATGGAAATGATCTTTTGTCTAGCCTTTCTATTAGTTCATGATAAGGATTTTTATATTTGTTTTGTTTTTAACCCCTTTAGTTGGTAATTGGTGGCTTTTTATATTATGTTTTTTGTTATTATCTTTTTCTTTTATTTTTTACTCTTTTACTTTATTTTATAGAAGATTGAGTTTTGGTTTTGGTATAGATTTGGTTTCCTATTGTATAGTATTTTTGAGTATTTGAATCATATTTTTGATAATTTTGGCAAGATCTAGGGTTTTTTTTAATTTTAATTATAATAGTGAATTTTTGTTTGTCTTGTTAGTATTATTATTTTTGCTTATTCTTACTTTTTCTACTTCTAATTTATTTATATTTTATTTATTTTTTGAGTCTAGAATGATTCCTACTCTGTTTCTAATTTTTGGGTGGGGGTACCAGCCTGAACGTTTTGTTGCTGGTTTATATTTATTATTTTATACTCTTTTTGCTTCTTTTCCTTTATTAGTTTCTATTTTTTATATTTATAATAATTATTTTACTTTATTTTATTTCTTGATTTTATTAGATAATTTAAATTTTTATGTTTATTTGTCTTTAATTATGGCCTTTTTAATTAAAATGCCTTTAGTTTTTTTTCATTTTTGGCTTCCTAGGGCTCATGTAGAAGCACCTGTTTCTGGTTCTATGGTTTTAGCGGGTATTCTGCTTAAATTAGGCGGTTATGGTTTATATCGGGTTTTTCTTTTTTTGAAAGTTTGTTCATTAATCAATAATTTTTTTATTACTTTAAGTTTATTTGGAGGAGTATTAGTAAGATTTTTGTGTCTTTATCAGGTGGATATGAAGTCTTTAATTGCTTATTCTTCAGTCGCTCATATAGGTTTAGTTATTTGTGGTATTATAACTTGTAGAAGTTTTGGGTTTGAAGGCTCTTTAGTTCTTATGATTGGCCATGGTCTTTGTTCTTCTGGCCTTTTTTCTTTAGCTAATATTTCTTATGAACGCTCTCATAGTCGTAGTTTTTTGGTTAATAAGGGATTTATTACTATTATACCTAGAATTTCTATATTTTGATTTTTATTTAGTATTAATAACATGTCTAGTCCCTTCTCTTTAAATTTTTTTGGTGAAGTTCTCTTGATTAATTCTATTCTTAGTTGGAGATCTATAACAATATTACTTTTGGCTTTTTCTTCCTTTTTGAGTTGCTGTTACAGAATTTACTTATATTCAATTACCCAGCATGGTTCTGTTTATAGAGGTTTAAAGTATGAGTGTTTGTCTTTTATTCGAGAGTATTTATTATTATTTTTTCATCTATTTCCCCTAAATTTTTTGTTTTTATTTTCTGATTTTTATACTATATGGTTTTACTTGAATAGTTTAATTTAGAATAGTAATTTGTGGTGTTATAGGTGTATTATTACTTCAGGTTAAATGAATAAAATAGATATATATATGTTTTGATTTTTTATTATTTTGGTTTTTGGTGTTTTGTTTTTCTTATTGGGTATTTATTTTCTTTCTATTGATTATTTTTTAATATTGGATTGAGAGATTCTTAGTATTAATTCTTGTGGATTAGTTATAACTTTACTTTTTGATTGAATATCATTAATTTTTATGGGTAGTGTTATATTTATTTCTTCTATAGTTATTTGTTATAGTTTTATTTATATATTTGATGATTTTAATAAATATCGATTTTTAATTTTAGTATTATTATTTATTTTTTCTATAGCATTAATAATTGTTAGACCTAATTTAATTAGAATTCTTTTGGGTTGGGATGGTTTGGGTTTAGTTTCTTATTGTTTAGTTGTCTATTTTCAGAATTATAAGTCTTATAATGCAGGTATATTAACTGTTTTAACTAATCGTATTGGTGATGTTTGTATTCTTTTAGGGATTGGGTGGTTATTTAATTCAGGTTCATGATGTTTTTTATATTACAATTTTTATTTATTTGATTGAAGTTATGTTTTATTTGTTTTAATTGTTTTAGGTGCTTTTACTAAGAGTGCACAAATTCCTTTTTCTTCTTGATTGCCTGCTGCTATGGCTGCCCCAACTCCTGTTTCTGCTTTGGTTCATTCTTCCACCTTGGTTACTGCTGGTGTTTATTTATTAGTACGTTTTAGTTCTTTATTGTATCAATTTGATTTATCTTTTTTTCTTCTCTTATCTATATTAACTATATTTATGTCTGGTTTAGGTGCTAATTTTGAATATGACCTTAAGAAGATTATTGCCTTATCTACTTTGAGACAGTTAGGTTTAATAATGAGAATTTTATTTATTGGTTATTCTACTATTTCTTATTTTCATTTATTAACCCATGCTTTTTTTAAGGCCCTTTTATTTTTGTGTGCAGGTTTAATTATTCATTGTATAAATGATTCCCAGGATATTCGTCATATAAGTGGTTTAGTCAATCATTTACCTTATACTAGAACTTGTTTTAGTATTGCTAATCTTTCTTTATGTGGTTTACCTTTCTTATCCGGGTTTTATAGAAAAGATATAGTTTTAGAAACTTTGACTTTTTCTTTTTTTAATACTTTTATTTATTTTTTGTTTTTTCTTTCTGTCGGTTTAACTGTTTCTTATAGTACCCGTTTAATGTATTATTCTATAACTGATTATAAGGGGTCTATACCTTTTTCTTCCTTTTTTGAAGATTCTGTTATAAATAAGTCTATAATTTTTTTAGTTATTATAGGGGTTTTGGGTGGAAGATTACTTAATTGGGTTTTATTCCCTTTTCCTAATTTTCTGTCTATGCCTATTGAATGTAAATTAATACCTTTAATTTTTGTTTGTTTTGGTGGTTGAATTGGGTATGAATTATGTTTTTTAAATTACTCTGATTCTATTTTTGGTGTAAGTTCCCCTCTATTGGTTTCTTATTTAGGTTTAATATGGTTTATGCCTAATTTTAGAACTTATATTGTTAATTCTTACTCTTTGCCTTTTTCTAAGCTTTGTTCTGATTTTATGGATATAGGTTGGGGCGAGTATATTATGTCAAATATCTTAGTTATATATATATATATATTGGGTAAATTGTTGCTTTTTTATCAGAATAATAATATTAGGATTTTTTTTTGTTCTTTTATTCTTATAATATTTATTCTTATTATTATTTATTTGAGTAGCTTAATTTTAAAGCGTAATATTGAAGCTATTATGATAAGGTTTTACCTTCTTAAATAATTTATAGAAATTAATTCATCTCTTCATTGAAAATGTAGTGTTTTAAGTTAAACTATATAAATTAAGAGAAAAACGGAATTTAACCGCTTTGAAAGATAGTTAGCAGCTTCTTTCAGATATCTACATTCTCTTTTAATTGGGTTAATTCACCAATGACTCCATTAACAATGGAGGGCCTCTTTTTGGCTTCAATTAATTAAGTAAGGAGATTTTCTCTATTTTTAGGTCGAAACTAAATGTAATTATTACTTCAATACTTATGAGGGTAGCTATATATTAAGCTCCTTCTAGTTGCAATTTAGATGTTATTTTTAACTATACCCCCAAAAAGTTCATTCTAGTATATTATTCTTTCATTCGTAATAAAGTCCTAGGATTAATGTTATAATAAATACTGTCATAGTTAATGTTCATATCACAATATTTCTTGTTTTTATTGTTACTAGTATGGGCAGTAGTAGTGCAATTTCGATGTCAAAGATTAGAAATAAAATTGCAATTAAGAAGAACTGTAGTGAGAAGGGTGATCGTGCTGATGATTTAGGGTCAAATCCACACTCGAATGGGGATATTTTTTCTCGGTCTATGATAGAAGTTTTTGAAATGATTGTGCATACTATTATTAATATTATAGAAATTGTTATTGCTATTATAATTGATGATAAGATTTTTAGTATTACTTTTTCTTTTATAAGATCTTTTGATTGGAAGTCAAATATATTATTTATACTAAAAAAGTAACTACCTCATCAGTAAATTGAAATGTAAAGGAATAATCATACTACATCTACGAAGTGTCAGTATCAGGCCGCTGCTTCAAATCCTAGGTGATGTGTTTTAGAGAAATGGCATATTATATGACGTATTAGACAAATAAATAGAAATGTTGTTCCAATAATTACATGAATTCCGTGAAATCCTGTAGCTATAAAAAACGATGATCCATAAATTGAATCTCTAATGCAAAAGGGGGCTTCAATATATTCATAGCCTTGTAGAATAGTAAAGAATACTCCCAGGATAACTGTTAATATTAAAGCTTTTTTTGTTTGGTCGTGTATATTATTTATTAATCTGTGGTGGGCTCATGTTACTGTAATTCCTGAACACAATAAAATTATTGTATTTAATAGGGGGATTTCTATTGGGTTAAATGTTTTAATTCCTTTAGGAGGTCATGTTATACCTAATTCAATTGTAGGGGCTAGGCTTCTATGGAAAAATCCTCAGAAGAATGAAATGAAAAAGAATACTTCTGAGATAATGAAAAGTACTATTCCAATTTTTAGCCCTTCAGTAACTTTAATTGTATGTATACCCTGGAAAGTTCCTTCACGGACAATATCTCGTCATCATTGAAATATTGTTAATAATAAAATTGTCACTCCTAATCAGAATAAGTATATCTCATTTTTGTGGAATCATATTACTATTCCTGAGGTTAGAGTTATAGCCCCAATTGATCCTGTTAAAGGTCATGGGCTATAATCAACTAGATGAAATGGGTGATTTTTATGTAGTTTCATTATATAACTTCTCTAGAGTATAGTGTTCTTAAAACTGAAAATACATAAGCTTGAATTAATGATACCGCTGTTTCGAACATTATTAGCATAATTTGTACAATTATAATTATGGGTAATATAACTCCTCTGTTGATTGAGTTGTTTCCTAATAATCTTATTAATAAGTGCCCAGCAATTATATTTGCTGTTAGTCGCACTGCTAATGATCCGGGTCGGATTATATTTCTGATTGTTTCAATTATTACTATAAATGGTATAAGTATTGCAGGTGTTCCTGCAGGGATTAGGTGTGCAAATATATGATTAGTTTGATTAATTCAGCCATATAATATTAATGTAATTCATAGTGGGAGTGCTAATCTTAGTGTGAATACTAGATGTCTTGAGCTTGTAAAGATATAAGGTAATAACCCCATTAAATTATTAATTAAGATAAATATAAATAATGAAATTATTATTAATGTTATACCTTTTGATTTTGGTCCTATTAATATTTTAAATTCTTCATTTAGTTTATTTGTGATTATATTAATTATTCTACTTATTCGGTTTGGTAGTGTTCAATATGTTAAAGGGATTAATATAAAACATGTAATTGTTCTTACTCAGTTTATTGATATATTTATTGAAGTTGATGGATCAAATGTTGAAAATAAATTAGTTATCATTTTCAATTATTTTGTTTAATTGTTTTGTATTGTTTTTTTAATCTTTTAATTTTTATTACTTTATTGAAGTATATAATTATAATTATTAATATTAATCTTGTTAAAAAAATAATAAATATTAGTTCTCATCAAATTGGGGTTATTTGTGGTATTAAGGAGTACTATCTAGTATTTTTAACTTGACAAGTTAATGTTTTTTTTAAACTAACTTCTTTCATTAAGAGTATTTGTTAATATACTATAATTTGGTTTAAGAGACCAACGCTTAACTATTCAGCCACTTAATGAGTTTGAGTTTAGTCAATTAATGAATTTGTTTATAGGTACTCTTTCGATTACAATTGGTATGAATCTATGATTGGCACCACAAATTTCTGAACACTGCCCATACAAAATTCCTGGTCGTGTTATTTTGAAGGCACCTTGATTAAGCCGTCCTGGGATAGCATCAATTTTAATTCCCAGTGCAGGCACAGCTCATGAATGTAATACATCCGCTGCTGTAACTAGTACTCGGACTTGTAGATTAAATGGTAATACAACTCGATTATCTACATCTAATAATCGGAATTCGTTATTATTTAGTTCATTTGTGGGTTTTATGTATGAATCAAATTCTACATTATTTAGGTCTGAATATTCATATCTTCAATATCATTGATGGCCAATGATTTTTAGGGTTAAGTCTGGGTTTTTTACTTCATCAATTAAATATAATAAATGCAATGATGGTAATGCGATGAAAATTAATGTAATAGCTGGTATTAAAGTTCAGATAAATTCAATTGTTTGACCTTCAAGTAAAAATCGATTAATTAATTTATTTTTTATAGTTGATAATATAATATATGAAACTATAACGGTGATTATTAATAAAATTATTAATGTGTGATCATGGAAAAAAATTAATTGTTCTATTAAAGGGGATATTGCGTCTTGTAATTTGATATTACCTCATGTTGCGATTTCTAATAAAAGACTTTATCTTTATATATGAAGCTTAAATTCATTGCACTATTCTGCCATATTAGAAGTTAGTTAATATAGGTAATTCTGCATATGAATGTTCTGCAGGGGGTATTTTTTGTAGCCACTCAATTCTTGATGTCATATTATGTCTAAAAATGGCTGATCGTTTTGTTACAATGCTTTCTCAGATAATTATAATAAATATAATGATTCTGATTATAGATATAGTGGATCCAATTGATGAAATAATATTTCATGTTGTATAACAATCGGGGTAATCTGAATAACGTCGTGGCATACCTCTTAATCCTAAGAAATGTTGAGGGAAGAAAGTTAAATTTACTCCTACGAACATTGTTAAGAATTGAATTTTTAATCATTTATTTTTTAATGTCAATCCTGTAAATAGGGGGTATCACTGAATAAATCTCCCTATAATTGCGAATACAGCTCCTATTGACAAGACATAGTGGAAGTGGGCTACTACATAGTAAGTGTCGTGTAATACAATATCGATTGATGAATTTGCCAAGATTACTCCTGTTAATCCTCCAATTGTAAATAGAAATACAAACCCTAGGGCCCATAATGTTGAAGGGGAATAATTTATATTTACTCCGTGTAATGTAGCTAACCAACTAAAAATTTTAATACCTGTTGGTACAGCAATAATTATAGTTGCAGATGTAAAGTAAGCTCGAGTGTCTACATCTATTCCTACTGTAAATATATGGTGTGCTCATACAATAAATCCTAATAATCCAATTGCTATTATAGCATAAATTATACCCAATGCCCCAAATGCTTCAGTTTTACCTCTTTCTTGACTAATAATATGTGAAATTAGTCCGAATCCTGGTAAAATTAAAATGTAAACTTCAGGGTGTCCGAAAAATCAGAATAGATGTTGATATAAGATTGGATCTCCGCCCCCTGTTGGATCAAAAAATGATGTATTAAAGTTTCGATCAGTTAATAATATAGTGATTGCCCCTGCTAGGACTGGTAGTGATAAAAGTAGCAGCAGTGCTGTAATTCCAACAGATCATACAAATAGAGGTGTTCGTTCAGGGGTTATTCCTACGGGCCGTATATTTATAATTGTTGAAATGAAATTTACTGCTCCTAGGATTGATGAAACTCCCGCTAAGTGAAGTGAAAAGATTGCTAAGTCTACTCTGGCTCCTCTATGTGATAGATTTCTTGATAATGGTGGGTATACAGTTCATCCTGTTCCTGCTCCTATTTCAACTATTCTACTTGTTAATAATAATGTTAGAGAGGGGGGTAATAATCAAAATCTTATATTATTTATTCGTGGGAATGCTATATCTGGGGCCCCAATTATTAATGGTACTAGTCAATTTCCAAACCCCCCAATTATAATAGGTATAACTATAAAGAAAATCATGATAAATGCGTGGGCTGTAACAATTACATTATAAATTTGATCATCTCCAATAAATGACCCGGGCTGCCCCAATTCTACACGGATAATTCATCTTATTGAGGAACCTACTATTCCAGATCATATGCCAAATAGAAAATATAATGTTCCAATATCTTTGTGGTTTGTGGAAAATAATCATTTATTCAAATGGTAAGGTGGCTGAATTTTAGGCTATAAATTGTAAATTTATATATGGTTAATTACCTCTTATCAATTAGCTTTATAGTCAAAATATATGATATTAGATTGCAAATCTAAAGGTGTTAAAACTAAAGCTTACTTTTTAGTATTTTTAACTTTGAAGGTTAATAGTTTTTTTAACTTAAAGCTTTAAAAAAAATTAAGAATTAAAAATATAGGTAATATAATGTTTATTCTAAGAGCTATATATATAAATTTTATGTTAATGGTCTTAAATTTTATTCATTTATTTATTGTTGAATATATTAAAATAAAATTGATTACTATACGTATATAATAAAATAATGTTATTAATGATAATATTAATATTATTACTAAAATGAAAAATAAATTGGAATTAATTATTCTTTGGATAACTATTCATTTAGGTAAGAATCCAATAAATGGTGGGAGGCCCCCAATTCTAAGTATTATGATAATTAATGTAAATTTTTCGGTTAATGAATTTGAGTTTGTTCTAATTTGGTTTATAAAATAAATGGTTTTAAAGTTTAATATATAACAGATTAATCCTATTAATGTTGAATAAATAATTAAGTATTTATATCATATATTTCTTATTGATATAAATATAATTATTCACCCTAAATGGTTAATTGATGAATAACCTATTAGTTTCCGAATTGAGGTTTGATTCAAGCCCCCAATACTACCCACTATCCCTGATACTAGGGCTGTAATATACAAAATTATTGATCTAGGTGCTAAATTGTTTAATACCACTAATGGTGCAATTTTTTGTCATGTTATCAAAATAAAGCATTCTGTTCAATTTATGTTTCTTAATATTCTTGGTAATCATCAGTGGAAAGGGGCTGCCCCTAATTTAATAATTAGGCTTAATATAGTTATGTTTTTAATCCATAATTCCTCTAAATTAATTCTTCTTATAATTAATGGGTTTATAGTTACTGAAAATAATAGGATTATACTTCTTAATCTTTGTACTAAAAAGTATGTTATTATAGCTTGTGAAGAATTTTTATTTTTTCTTTTAGAGATTAAAGGGATAAATGACATTAAATTTATCTCTATCCCTATTCATATCCCCAATCAATTATCTGCTCTAATAACAATTAATGTTCTAATAATTATTATTATAAAAAAAGTTATTTTTCTTGAATTTAGTGTTATTGGAAAGAAGAAGATTTTACTTCTATAAACAGGGTATGAACCTGGTAGCTTAATTAGCTTATCTTTCTTATATATTAGTGTATGATGCACAAAGAGTTTTGATTTCTTTAGATTTAGTTTAATTCTAAAATATATAATAAGAACAATTTTATTGTATAATCTATCCTATCAAGATAGCCCTTTTACTCAGGCACCTTATT